TTAAAAATAAGCTAAATTAAGCTTTTGGGTTCATACCTCAAATATAAAGGAAATACCTTTTTTTTAAAAATAAAGTGCCTGATTAAAAGGATTATTCTGATAGGATAAATTATGTAAATATATTTACCTTTATTATATTTTATAGAATTAAACTATATCCTATAGTATCAAAAACTATTATGCATCTTACACTAAAATATAATATTGAATTTAAAATTCATAAAAAGATAAATTCTTTATTTTAAATTTTTTTTTTTATAAATTCTAATAAATTATTTTTTTTATTTATTTTGATTTTTAGAACATTAATTTCAATTTCTTCTAACTCTTGATTTGGATGTTGAATTGGTTTAAAAATCAATTTATTAAGTTTTATTCCTTTAATTTCTTCTTCTAATAATATATTAACTACTGAAGCCTCATTAAAATATTTTTTAACCCAATCTATTGCATCTATCAATTTTTTATTTTTTATTATTTTAAAAATAACTTTAATAAAAAATTTTGAAATTAATAATCTTATTTCAATTATAATTAATTCTTCAATATTAATAAAAATAGGCTCTGCTCCTTTTCACTTTTGATTTCCTAATATTGTTGAAGGATTATCTTGATTTAATAATTTTATTTTAATAACTTGACAAAAAATTACCCCTATTATTTTATTATCTTATTATATTAATAAAAATTTCATTATTCTTATTATTAATATTAATATTATTATTGGAGCTCTAGGAGGATTAAATCAAACATCTCTTCGAAAATTAATAGCTTTTTCTTCAATTAATAATTTAGGTTGAATACTTTCAGCTATTATAATTAGAGAAAATTTATGAATATTTTATTTATTTATATATTCTTTTATAATTAGAATTATATGTTTTTTATTTTATATTTTAAATATATTTTATATCAATCAATTATTTATTAATAATATAAATTTTTTAATTAAAATTAATTTATTAATTAATTTTCTTTCATTAGGAGGTTTACCTCCTTTTATTGGATTTTTCCCTAAATGAATTATTATTAATTTTTTAATTAATAATAATATATATATTATAACATTTATTTTTATTATAATAAGTTTAATTATATTATTTTTTTATATTCGAATTATTTATTCTACTTTTATATTTAATTATTTTAAAAATAAATGATTTAAAATTTTTATTAAAAATAATTATTTTAAATTTATTAATTTTTTATCTTTCTTTTCTTTAACAGGAATAATTTTAAGAACTTTTTTTTATTTATAATTTTTAAGGTTTTAAGTTAAATTAAACTAATAATCTTCAAAATTATTTATAAAGAAATTTCTTTAAGCCTTAGTATATAATGTACTCCTTAAAATTTGCAATTTTAAATCATTTTAAATGAATATAAGACTAAAACTTTTTATTTATAATAAAAGAGATATTTCTCGTTAATAAATTTACAATTTATCGCTTATAACTCAGCCATTTTATTTTTCTCATAGCGAAAATGACTTTATTCTACAAATCATAAAGATATTGGAACATTATATTTTATTTTTGGAATTTGAGCAGGAATAGTTGGAACTTCTTTAAGTCTTCTTATTCGAGCTGAATTAGGAAATCCTGGATCATTAATTGGAGATGATCAAATTTATAATACTATTGTTACTGCCCATGCATTTATTATAATTTTTTTTATAGTTATACCTATTATAATTGGAGGATTTGGAAATTGATTAGTACCTTTAATATTAGGAGCCCCTGATATAGCTTTCCCCCGTATAAATAATATAAGTTTTTGACTTTTACCCCCTTCTCTTACTCTTTTAATTTCAAGAAGAATTGTAGAAAATGGAGCAGGAACTGGATGAACAGTTTACCCCCCACTTTCATCTAATATTGCTCATGGTGGAAGATCTGTTGATTTAGCTATTTTTTCATTACATTTAGCTGGTATTTCATCAATTTTAGGAGCAATTAATTTTATTACAACTATTATTAATATACGATTAAATAATCTATCATTTGATCAAATACCTTTATTTGTTTGAGCTGTAGGAATTACTGCATTTCTTTTACTTTTATCTTTACCAGTTTTAGCAGGAGCAATTACCATACTATTAACTGATCGAAATTTAAATACTTCCTTTTTTGATCCTGCTGGAGGAGGAGATCCTATTTTATATCAACATTTATTTTGATTTTTTGGACATCCAGAAGTTTACATTTTAATTTTACCAGGATTTGGAATAATTTCTCATATTATTTCTCAAGAAAGAGGAAAAAAAGAAACTTTTGGGTGTTTAGGAATAATTTATGCTATATTAGCTATTGGACTTTTAGGATTTATTGTTTGAGCTCATCATATATTTACTGTAGGAATAGATATTGATACTCGAGCTTATTTTACTTCTGCTACAATAATTATTGCTGTTCCAACAGGAATTAAAATTTTTAGTTGATTAGCAACATTTCATGGTACTCAAATTAATTATTCCCCCTCTATCTTATGAAGATTAGGATTTGTATTTTTATTTACAGTAGGAGGATTAACAGGTGTTATTTTATCTAATTCATCTATTGATATTACTTTACATGATACTTATTATGTTGTAGCTCATTTTCATTATGTCTTATCTATAGGAGCTGTATTTGCAATTATAGGAGGATTTATTCACTGATATCCATTATTTACAGGATTATCTTTAAATCCTTATCTTTTAAAAATTCAATTTTTTATTATATTTATTGGAGTAAATTTAACTTTTTTTCCTCAACATTTTTTAGGTTTAGCTGGAATACCTCGACGATACTCCGATTATCCTGATTCTTATATTTCTTGAAATATTATTTCTTCATTAGGATCTTATATTTCTTTATTAGCTGTAATATTAATATTAATTATTATTTGAGAATCAATAATTAATCAACGAATTGCATTATTCTCATTAAACTTATCTTCTTCAATTGAATGATATCAAAATTTACCTCCTGCAGAACATTCTTATAATGAACTTCCTATTTTAAGTAATTTCTAATATGGCAGATTATATGTAATGGATTTAAACCCCATTTATAAAGGATTATCCTTTTTTTAGAAATGGCAACATGATCTAATCTAAATTTACAAAATGGAAATTCTCCTTTAATAGAACAAATTATCTTTTTTCATGATCATACTTTAATTATTTTAATTATAATTACAATTTTAGTGGGTTATTTAATAATAAGTTTACTTTTTAATAAATTTATTAACCGATTTTTATTGGAAGGTCAAATAATTGAATTAATTTGAACTATTTTACCAGCTATTACATTAATTTTTATTGCTTTACCTTCTTTACGATTATTATATTTATTAGATGAATTAAATAATCCTTTAATTACATTAAAATCAATTGGTCATCAATGATATTGAAGTTATGAATATTCTGATTTTAATAATATTGAATTTGATTCTTATATAATTCCTTCAAATGAATTAAATTCAAATAGATTTCGTTTATTAGATGTAGATAATCGAATTATTTTACCTATAAATAACCAAATTCGAATTATAGTTACTGCTACTGATGTAATTCACTCTTGAACTATTCCTTCTTTAGGAATTAAAGTAGATGCTAATCCAGGTCGATTAAATCAAACTAATTTTTTTATTAATCGACCAGGTATTTTTTATGGGCAATGTTCAGAAATTTGTGGAGCTAATCATAGTTTTATACCAATTGTAGTTGAAAGTATCTCAATTAAAAATTTTATTAATTGAATTAATAATTATTCTTCATTAGATGACTGAAAGCAAGTACTGGTCTCTTAAACCATTTTATAGTAAATTAGCAATTACTTCTAATGAAAAGAATTAGTTAATAATATAACATAAATATGTCAAATTTAAATTATTACTTTAGTAATATTCTTTTATTCCTCAAATAATACCAATTAATTGAATAATATCTTTTATTTTTTTTTTAATCGTATTTATTATTTTTAATATTTTAAATTATTATATTTATAATATTAAATCCAATAATAAAAATTACATTTCTATTGATAAAAAAAATAAAAATTTTTTTTGAAAATGATAAGAAATTTATTTTCTATTTTTGATCCATCAACTAACTTATTAAATCTTTCATTAAATTGAATTAGAACTATTTTAGGTATTATATTTATTCCTTATTCATTTTGATTAATTCCAAATCGTCATTATTTTTTTTGAAATTTTATTTTAAATAAATTACATAATGAATTTAAAACTTTACTAAAAAATAATTATTTTCAAGGATCAACTTTTATCTTTATTTCAATATTTTCTTTTATTTTATTTAATAACTTTTTAGGATTATTTCCTTATATTTTTACTAGAACAAGACATTTAACTCTTTCTTTATCTATTTCTTTACCTTTATGATTAAGATTTATAATTTATGGATGAATTAATAATTCTCAACATATATTTATTCACATAATTCCTCAAGGAACTCCTTCTATTTTAATACCTTTTATAGTATTAATTGAAACAATTAGAAATATTATTCGACCAGGTACATTAGCAGTTCGATTAACAGCTAATATAATTGCCGGTCATTTATTAATAACTCTTTTAAGAGGAACAGGACCTAATTTACCTTCTTATTTTATTATTATTTTAATTATTGTACAAATTTTATTATTAATTCTTGAATCAGCTGTTGCAATTATTCAATCTTATGTCATTGCAATTTTAAGAACCTTATATTCTAGTGAAGTTAATTAATTTATAAAAAAAAAAAATTACTAATGAAAACAACTTTTAACCATCCATTTCATCTTGTAGATTATAGTCCTTGACCTTTAACTGGGGCTATTGGAGTTATAACTTTAGTTACAGGTATAATTAAATGATTCCATAATTTTAATATAAATTTATTAATTTTAGGATATTTAATTATTATTTTAACTATATATCAATGGTGACGAGATGTTTGTCGAGAAGGAACACTTCAAGGTAAACATACTATTTTAGTTACTAAAGGTCTTCGATGAGGTATAATTTTATTCATTGTATCTGAAGTATTTTTTTTTTTATCTTTTTTTTGAGCTTTTTTTCATAGAAGATTAGCCCCTAATATCGAAATTGGAACTTTATGACCTCCTATAGGAATTACTCCTTTTAATCCATTTCAAATTCCACTTTTAAATACTATTATTTTAATTAGTTCAGGAATTTCTGTTACATGAGCTCATCATGCTTTAATAGAAAATAATAATACTCAAATAACTCAAGGTTTATTTATTACTATTATCCTAGGAATTTATTTTACTATTTTACAAGCTTATGAATATTTAGAAGCTCCTTTTACTATCGCAGATAGAATTTATGGGTCAACTTTTTTTATAGCAACAGGATTTCATGGTCTTCATGTTATTATTGGAACTTTATTTTTATTAATTTGCCTAATTCGTCATCTTAATTTTCATTTTTCAAGAAACCATCACTTTGGATTTGAAGCAGCAGCTTGATATTGACATTTCGTTGACGTAGTATGATTATTCCTTTACATTTCTATTTATTGATGAGGAAATTAATTATTTATATAATATATTTAGTATATTTGACTTCCAATCAAAAAGTTTAATAATTTTAATATAAATAATTATTTTAATAATTAACATTTTTTTATTAATTATATTAATTGCAAATATTATAATATTTTTATCAATTATTTTATCTAAAAAATCTTTTTCTGATCGAGAAAAAAGATCCCCATTTGAATGTGGATTTGATCCTAAATCTTCAGCTCGAATTCCTTTTTCTCTTCATTTCTTTTTAATTACAATAATTTTTTTAATTTTTGATGTAGAAATTGCTTTAATTTTTCCAATTATTCCTTTATTTAAATTAGTAAATTTTATTATTTGAACTAAAATTAGTTTTTTTTTTATTTGTATTTTATTAATTGGACTATATCATGAATGAAATCAAAATATATTAAATTGAACAAATTAATATTAGGATTATAGTTTATAAAAAACATTTGATTTGCATTCAAAAAATATTGATTTAACAATTTATCTTAAATAAGAAGCAATATTTTGCATTTAATTTCGACTTAAAAGACAGAGTTTTATTACTCCTTATTTAATTTTATTAATTGAAACCAAAATAGAGGTATATCACTGTTAATGATAAAATTGAATAAAAATTCCAATTAAATTAGAAATATAAAGATTAAAATTAAGCTGCTAACTTTATTTTTAGTGGTTAAATTCCATTAATATTTCTTTAAATATTTATATAGTTTAATAAAAACATTACATTTTCATTGTAAAAATAAAAAATTTTTTTTTTATAAATAATATATATATATATATATATATCTAAAGATAAAATTATCTCCTTAATATCTTCAATATTATACTCTTATTTATAAGCTATTTAGATAATTTAATATAAATATTAACAATAAAATTAACACTCAAAAAAAAAATCTAAATAAATAAATTTTTAAGTTATTATTCTGAAAAATATTATAAAATATAGAATATTTTTTTATAATATTTATTAATCCCCAACCTCTATATAATTCTCTTCAACCAAAATCAATATTTTTTAATAAATTTTGTCCAAAATTAAGAAAATAATAATTTAAACCATATGTTGATAAATTAGGTATAAATCATATAATTCTTAAAAAATTTCTTAAATTATAAGTTATTAAAAATTTATTTACAGAATAAATTATTATATTTCTAATTATATATCCTATTAATCCCCCAATTAATCTAACATAAATAACTATTATTTTTAAATTAAAAGGTAAATAAATTATATAAGGATAAGAAAAAATTATTCAACTTAATATTCTACCACTAATTACTCTTATTAATAATAATGTAAATATTCTTTTTAATATAATATAATCTTCATCATATAAATTATAAATTCTTAATAAATTATAATCATTTACTATTAAATATATTATTAAACGTAAAGTATAAAATATAGTTAATCCAGTTGATAAATAATATAATAAAAAAATTATTAAATTTAAATTTCTAAAACTAACTAATTCTAAAATTAAATCTTTTGAATAAAATCCAGCTAAAAAAGGAATACCACATAAAGCTAAATTTGAAATATTTATACATAAAGAAGTTAAAGGAATATATAATCTAATTCCACCTATATAACGAATATCTTGAATATCATTTATTATATGAATAATAACTCCAGCACATATGAATAATAAAGCTTTAAATATTGCATGAGTTAATAAATGAAAAAAAGCTAAATCTGGTATTCCTATTCTTAAAATTCTTATTATTAAACCTAATTGACTTAAAGTAGACAAAGCAATAATTTTTTTTAAATCAAATTCATAATTAGCTGAAATCCCAGCTATAAATATTGTTAATCCTGATAATAATAATAAAATTTTTAAAAAAAAAATATTTAATAATAATATATTAAATCGAATTAATAAATAAACTCCAGCAGTAACTAATGTAGAAGAATGAACTAAAGCAGAAACAGGAGTTGGAGCTGCTATAGCAGCAGGTAATCATGAACTAAATGGAATTTGAGCTCTTTTAGTTATAGCTGCTATAATAATTAATGTACCTACTATTGTTATTACTAAATCATTATTTATAAATTCTAAATAAAAAATATAGTTTCAACTCCCATAATTTAATATTCAAGAAATTACTATCAAAATTAATACATCTCCAATTCGATTTGATAATGCTGTTAATATCCCAGCATTATAAGATTTTAAATTCTGATAATAAATTACTAAACAATAAGAAACTAAACCTAATCCATCTCAACCTAATAAAATTCTAATAATATTAGGACTAATAATTAATAATATTATTGAAAATACAAATAATAAAACTAAAATAATAAATCGAGATAAATTAATTTCAGATCTTATATAACTTTTTCTATAATAAATAACAACTGAAGAAATTAAAAAAACAAATATTATAAATAATAAAGATATTCAATCTAATAAAATTGATATAACAATTCTAATAGAATTAAAAGAAATAATTTCTCATTCTAAAAATACAACTATATTATTTATAATAAAATAAATAAAAAAAAAAAAATTTATTATTCTTATTATAAATAAAAATATAAATGAAATAAAACAAATAGAATATTTTAAATTATTAATAATTTAAAATGATACTAAATCATATTTTTGACACCACAAATCAATATTTTTATTAAATTATTTAAATAAAATCAAATTATTCCATAATCAATTTTTAATACTATAATATTTAAAGGAAATCAATGTAATAATAATATTAAATACTCTCGTGAAACTCCAATATAATAACTATAAATACCAGAATAATATTTTCCATGTTGAATAAATGAATATAAATATAATCTATAACCTGCTCTAAAAAAAGATAATAATATTAATATAATTATTCTTAATCAAGATCATCTCATTAATCTATTAATTAAACTAATTTCACCTATTAAATTTATTCTTGGAGGAGCTGCTATATTTGAGCTTAATAATAAAAATCATCATAAACTTATTGAAGGTATAAAATTTATTATTCCTTTATTAATATATAATCTTCGTCTATGTAAACGCTCATAATTAATATTAGCTAAACAAAATATACCAGAAGAACATAAACCATGTCCAATTATTAAAATATAAGAACCAATAAAACCTCAATAATTTATAACTATAATCCCACTAATAACAATTCTTATATGAGCCACTGATGAATATGCAATTAAAGATTTAATATCTACTTGACAAAAACATTTTAAACTAATGTAAAAACCTCCTAAAAGTCTAATAACAATTCAAATATAATTTAATTTTATATTAATTTCTTGTAAAAAAATTATTAAACGTAATAAACCATAACCACCTAATTTTAATATAACACCAGCTAAAATTATAGATCCAGAAACAGGAGCTTCTACATGAGCTTTAGGTAATCATAAATGAACAAAATATATTGGTATTTTTACTAAAAAAGCTAAAATTATAGAAAAATATAATATATATATATTTAAATTAATAAATTTTAAAAAATAAATTATTATACAATTTAATTCATTAAAAACATAAAAAATTCCTATTAATAAAGGTAAAGAAACAAATAAAGTATAAAATAATAAATATATTCCTGCTTGAATTCGTTCAGGCTGATATCCTCAACCAATAATTAATAATAATGTTGGAATTAATCTTCCTTCAAAAAATAAATAAAATATAAATATATTCATAACTCTAAAAGTTAAATATAATATAATTAATAAAAAAATAATATTTAATAAAAAAAAATTTACATAAAAATTTAATTTATATAAATTTTCTCTAGCTATAATTATTAAAATTCTAATTCAAATTCTTAATAAAATTAATCCATAAGATATAATATCACAAGATATTATATATCTTATATTTCTATATAAATTAATTCCTAATCTTATATTTATAAATAAAAATATTAATAAAAATATTATTATTTGAACCATTCAAAAAATATTTTTTATAAAACAAAAAGGTATTATAAAAATTAATATAAAAAAAAACTTTATCATTATAAAATATTAAAACTTTGAAAATAATCATTTCCATGAGTTCGAATTATTGAAACTAAAATTGATAATCCAAGAGCTCCTTCACAAACTGAAAAAACTAAAAATACTATTAATATATATAATTCATATTCAATATAATTTAATAAAATTAATAAAAAAAAAAAAATTCTTAAAACAATAAATTCTAAACTTAATAAAATAATTAATAAATGTTTATGTTTAGAAACAAAAATTAAATTTCCTACAATAAATATTATTATAAAAACTAATCATATATTTAATATTATCATTTATTTGTTTTTATAGTTAAAAAAAAATATTGGTCTTGTAAATCAAAGTTAAGAACTAATCTTTAAAAACTTCAAAGAAAAAGAAATTCTTTATCAATAATCTCCAAAATTATTATTTTATTTAAACTACTCTTTGATTTGAAATAACAAAAATATTTTTTTCTTTAATATTAATTTCTTTTTCTATTATAATATTATTTTTAAATAATCCTTTATCTATAGGTTTAATAATTTTAATTCAAACTTTATTAACTTGTCTTTTATCTGGAATATTAATTAAAACATATTGATTTTCTTATATTTTATTTTTAACTTTTTTAGGAGGTTTATTAGTATTATTTATTTATGTAAGAAGAATTGCTTCTAATAGTTTATTTAAACCTTCATTTAACTTAAAAATATTTTTTATTATTATACTTTCATTTAGAATTATATTAGAACTTTTTTTTATAAATAAATTAACATGAATAAATTTTTCATTTAATTCTGATATAGAAAAATTTAATTATGAATTAATTTTAATTAATAAAGAAAATAAAATTAACTTAAATAAACTTTATAATAATCAAACTTTTATATTAATAACAATAATAGTTATTTATTTATTTATTACTTTAGTTGCAGTAGTTAAAATCACAAATATTTTTTATGGCCCTTTACGATCAAATATTTAAATTAATAAATGACAAATAAATTTATTATTTTACGAAAATCTCATCCAATTTTAAAAATTATTAATGGATCATTAATTGATTTACCTTCTCCATCAAATATTTCCTCTTGATGAAATTTTGGATCTTTATTAGCTCTATGTTTAATTGTACAAATTTTAACAGGACTATTTTTAACAATATATTATACAGCTAATATTGAAATAGCTTTTTATAGAGTTAATTATATCTGTCGAAATGTAAATTACGGTTGATTAATTCGAACTTTACATGCTAATGGAGCTTCATTTTTTTTTATTTGTATTTATTTACATATTGGACGAGGTATTTATTATGAATCTTTCAATTTAAAATATACTTGAATAGTAGGAGTAATTATTTTATTTTTATTAATAGCTACAGCTTTTATAGGATATGTACTCCCTTGAGGGCAAATATCTTTCTGAGGAGCAACAGTTATTACTAATTTATTATCTGCTATTCCTTATTTAGGATCAATATTAGTAAATTGAATTTGAGGAGGATTTGCTGTTGATAATGCAACTTTAACTCGATTTTATACTTTTCATTTTTTATTACCTTTTATTATCTTAATAATAACAATAATTCATTTACTTTTCCTCCATCAAACTGGATCTAATAATCCTTTAGGGCTAAATAGTAATTTAGATAAAATTCCTTTTCATCCATTTTTTACTTTCAAAGACTTAATTGGATTTATTATTTTACTATTTATTTTATCTATTTTAACTTTAACTAACCCATATTTATTAGGAGATCCAGATAATTTTATCCCAGCTAATCCTTTAGTTACTCCTGTTCATATTCAACCAGAATGATATTTTTTATTTGCTTATGCTATTTTACGTTCTATTCCTAATAAATTAGGAGGAGTAATTGCTTTAATCATATCAATTTTAATTTTAATTATTTTACCTTTTACTTTTTTTAAAAAAATTCAAGGAATTCAATTTTATCCAATTAATCAAATCTTATTTTGATTTTTAATTACATTTATTATTTTATTAACTTGAATTGGAGCTCGTCCTGTAGAAGATCCTTATATTATCACAGGACAATTACTAACAATTTTATATTTTTCTTATTTTATTATTAACCCTATTATTAGAATTTATTGAGATAAATTATTATTTAACTAATTACTAATTAATGAGCTTGTTAAAGCATTTGTTTTGAAAACTTAAGAAAGAATAAATATTCTATTAATTTTATACTAAAAATAATTAATTTATAATAAAAAAATTTTTAAACCTAAAAAAAATAATAAAAAATTTAAAGAAATAGGTAAATATCTTTTTCAAGCTAAATATATTAATTTATCATAACGATAACGAGGTAAAGTTCCTCGAACTCAAATAAATAAAAAAGAAATAAAAGTTAACTTTAAATAAAAAATTAATGTTAAACTATATCCCCCTATATAAATTATTGAAAATAAAAAACTTATAAATAAAATTCTAGAATATTCTGCTAAAAAAATTAAAGCAAATCCTCCTCTTCTATATTCAATATTAAATCCAGAAACTAATTCTCTTTCACCTTCAGCAAAATCAAAAGGAGTTCGATTAGTTTCTGCTAATATTGATCTAATTCAACAAAGTCCTAAAGGAAATATAATTACCATAAATCAAATTATTTGTTGATAAAAAAAAAAAATTATTATATTAAAATCCATTACTATTAAAATTCTAGATAATAAAATTAAAGATAAACTAACTTCATAAGAAATAGTTTGAGCTACAGCTCGTAATCCTCCTAATAATGAATAATTTGAATTTGAAGATCAACCTGCAATCATAACAGTATAAACTCCTATTCTAGTACAACATAAAAAAAATAAAATTCCTAAATTAAAACTAATTAAATTAAAATAATAAGGAATTAAAACTCAAATTATTAAAGATAAAATAAATCTAATAACAGGAGAAAAATAATATGATAAATAATTCGAAAAAATAGGATAAGTTTGTTCTTTAGTAAATAATTTAATTGCATCAGAAAAAGGTTGTAAAATTCCAATTAATCCTACTTTATTAGGACCTTTTCGAATTTGAATATAACCTAATACTTTTCGTTCTAATAAAGTTAAAAAAGCAACACCAATTAATACTCCAATTAATAAAATTAATAATCCAATAATAATTATATAAATATCATATATTAACACTACTATCTATATAATTTAAATTATATATTTATGACTTCTAAAATCATTGCATAATTCTGCCAAAATAGTATATATATATATATATATATATATTATATTAATATTTATATTTATTTATTATATAAATTTATTATTAATATTCAAAATTATAAATTTAATTTTAATATTTGATCCTTTTGTACTAAAATATTATATTTATAAAAAGATAGAAACCCACATGGCTTACACCGGTTTGAACTCAGATCATGTAAGATTTTAATGATTGAACAGATCAAAAATTTTAAACTTCTACATTTAATTTTTATCTTAATCCAACATCGAGGTCGCAAACTTTTTTTTTTATATGAACTAAAAAAAAAAATTACGCTGTTATCCCTAAGGTAATTTTTTCTTATAATCAATAAAATTGGATCAATTTCTCATTTATTAATGTTAAAATTTAAAAAAAGTTAAATTTATTTTTTTATCACCCCAATAAAATAAATAATTCAATTTTAATATTTGTTTTTATAAATAATTTCAATTAAATTTATTTATAAAACTCTATAGGGTCTTCTCGTCTTTTTTAAATATTTTAACTTTTTAAATAAAAAATTAAATTCTATATTATAATTAAAAGACAGTTTATATTTCATCCAATCTTTCATACAAGTCATCAATTAAATGACTAATGATTATGCTACCTTTGTACAGTCAAAATACTGCAGCCCTTTAATAATTAAATCAGTGGGCAGATTAGACTTTAAATTATTTTCAAAAAGACATGTTTTTGATAAACAAGTGAATATAAAATTTTGCCGAATTCCTTTTAATTAATTAAAATATTATTTAATAATTTAAATTATTATAAATATATACTAATTTTATCATTATATCTAAATTTATTTTATTAAAAAATTTTTTTTTATAAAAACATAAATTATTTTTTAAATTTTATTTTTTATGAAATTATTTTTAATAAATTAAAATTTATTAACAATTTAAATTATATAATTTTCAATAAATTTTAAATTTTATTATATAAATTTATTTTAAAGCTTATCCCTTAAAATATAAAATTATTTATTAAATTAATTAATTAATTAATTAATTTAATAAATAATTTAAAATTAAATTTTTTTCTAAAAAAACTAGATATATTTAAAAACGATTAACATTTCATTTCAAATTAACTATTTAAAATATTTATGCAACAATAAATTTTTTAATTAATTATCTCTTTTAAATTCGAGAAATTATTTTCTAATAATAATTTTTAATAAACTCTGATACCCAAGATACATTAAATTAAAATTACTTTTATTTAAATTAATATTTAATTTATTTCAAAATTCTTTTACAATACTTATTTAACTATAAAAATAATAATTTTTTCCATAACTATACTAAAACCCCCATTTTAATATTTAAAAATTTTTTTTTTATTTGTATTTTATTAATTTTTCCCCCTCAAATTAATTAAATTATAATATCTTTTCAATGTAAATGAAATACTTTATTCAAGCTCTAATTTGTCTTTCTAGAAACACTTTCCAGTACCTCTACTTTGTTACGACTTATTTCAACTTTTTATATGAAAGCGACGGGCAATATGTACATATTTTAATTTATAATCATTTTATTATATTAAATAAAATTACATTTAAATCCACTTTCAATTAATTTTTACAAATTAATATTCATTTAAATAAATTTATTGTAATCCATTATATTCTTAATTATAATCTGCATCTTGATCTGATTTAATTTTATTTTTAAATTTTTAAATATTATTAAATTACTAAAAAATATTTTTTTAACAACGATATACAAAATTTAAATTAAGTAAATTTAATCGTGGATTATCAATTATTAAACAGATTCCTCTAAATGAACTAAAATACCGCCAAATTATTTAAATTTCAATAAATAATTATTTACTATTTTAGTATTTTTAATTTAAAATTTCAATAGTAGGGTATCTAATCCTAGTTTCTTTATAAAATTTATTAAATAATAATTATTAAATAAATTTTTATTAAATTAAAATTTCACCTAATAATTTAATTTTTTATTTATTAAATTATTTTATTTATTAATAACTAATAAAATTTAATTTAAATTTTGTATAACCGCAACTGCTGGCACAAAATTTGTTTTTAATTTTAATATTACTAAATCATAATTTCTTAAATTGTTTAATATTAATTACTACAAATAAAATAAATTATTTTTAAAATAAATTATTTTATTTACAAAAATTTATATGTAAAATAAATTATAAATAAATTTTTTTAACTATAATAAATTATTTTTTTTTATTTATATATATTATTTTTCACATAGAATTTTTTTTTTTTTTTTTTATATTAAATATTTAATTTCTTTTATTTTTTTTATATTAAATGTTTAATTTTAATTAATAAATTTTTAATAATCTTTTTTTTTTCTCTTTATAATATTAATATTAAAAATTAATATATATAATAAACAATATATATTCATAAAAATAATTAATATATTAATATATATAATATTAATTTGTTCAATTAAATTATTATATTATAAATATATTAATTTATTAAATATTTAATATATATATATATATATATATATAAACCGTTTGTAATAAATTTTATATTAAATAAAAAAAATAAAAA